AGATATTTTGGGTTGTAGAATTGATTTGTAGTTGTAGGAAAGTGGTCAATAGGAGGATGTAAGAGTTATAAATCTTTATCTATAGATAGACATAAGTTAAAACATATTTGGGTGTGGTTAAATTATTAATATAAGCATAATTTAATGCGAGTAATTTCATAAATGCTGCATGTATCTAGTTCCGTTTTTGGGGTTTGGCGGACAAACAATAGGTACTTGTGTGCTTTTGGAGTTACGGGGGGTAAGGGGGGTTTGGCTTAAATAACTTCTATCTAATACACTGTGTATACCTGTGTATTTGCGTACGTGTGTACGTGTATACGTGTATACGTGTATACGTGTATACGTGTATACGTGTATACGTGTATACGTGTGTACGTGTATACGTGTATACGTGTGTACGTGTATACGTGTATACGTGTATACGTGTGTACGTGTGTACGTGTGTACGTGTATACGTGTATACGTGTATACGTGTGTACGTGTATACGTGTATGTATGTCCTGTAACCATTGACTGAATAGCACCTTATGGTTGTATTATGCGGGTAAATGATAGTGAATAAGTCCAGCTACAGTCGATTTGACTGCGACGAGACCTTTAGGTCGTAGTTGAGTGATACCAAGTTCTCCCCCCCCCAAAATAAAAGATACCAAATGCATGACATCACAGTTATGTGTGATCATGGGCTGATTAGTCATTAGTCCATCGAGATGTCCCATTTGAAGAGTCAGTAGGATTGGAATTAAGCATTGGAATGGCCCTGAAGTAAGAACCAGATGCCGGATACAGTTCCAGTGTAGAAACCCCCACATGGTTCATGGGCCCGGAGCGAGAAGAGGTATACTTCTAGCAAGGGTTGCTGGTTTCTCGAGGCTTGGTGATCAAGCTCGTGATCTAAGTGAAGAACACGCATGTAAGATAACTCATAATATGTACATGCTTATATGCATGGGGCAAGCCATTAATGCACGAAGTACATAGGGGGTCTCATACATACTGCGGTAGTACAGTAGAGGTTATGTAATATATGAAGTGAATAGGTGATCAGGGAATAGTTTAATTAGAATATCAGCTTTGGGTGTTGATGGCGAAGCTATAGCTTCTTCCTTGAAGTCTTGGGGAGGGCTTAATTCTCCATTTTTGGTTTACAAAACCAAGGTAATTGTTATACTACAAAGACTCTTCATTTTAGGAGGTTATTTTCGATAATGCTGGTGATAGGTATTAGGATTAAGAGGATTGTAAAGTAGGTAATGGAGGCCAGTTGACCGATAATGATAAAGGGGTGTTCCACTGGTTGTCCTCCAATTCATGTTAGGATTAGTAGATCGGCTACTAGCAGTCAGAAGAGGCATTGGCTTAGTGGTCGGAATATCATTCCTCGTTGTTTTGAGGTATGGAGAAGAGGGATGATCGCTAGGATTAAGATGGAAAGAATTAGGGCTAGCACCCCTCCTAGTTTGTTTGGGATGGATCGTAGAATTGCATATGCGAATAGGAAATACCACTCAGGTTTAATATGGGGTGGTGTGCTTAATGGGTTAGCGGGAATATAGTTATCAGGATCACCAAGCAAGTCAGGTAAGAATAGTACTAATGTCATGAGAATTAGGATAAGGAGTAGAGCGCCCAAGATATCTTTAATTGTATAATAGGGATGGAATGGAATTTTGTCTGAGTTGGATGGGATGCCTGAGGGGTTATTAGATCCTGTTTCATGTAGGAATAAGAGATGGATAGTTGCTAGTGTTGCAATGATAAATGGAAGAATGAAGTGGAAGGCGAAGAATCGAGTTAGAGTTGCTTTGTCGACTGAGAAACCTCCTCAGATTCACTCTACAAGGTTAGTTCCAATATAGGGAATGGCTGATAGTAGGTTGGTGATAACGGTTGCTCCTCAGAATGATATCTGTCCTCAGGGCAGGACATATCCTATGAATGCTGTAGCTATAGTTGCGAATAATAAGATGATTCCAATGTTTCATGTTTCCAGGAATATATAAGAACCATAGTACAGGCCTCGTCCTACATGCATGTATAGGCAGATAAAGAATAGGGAGGCTCCATTAGCATGTATGTAGCGAATGATTCAGCCGTAGTTTACATCTCGACAGATATGTGTGATTGATGAGAAGGCTGTGGCGGTATCAGATGTATAATGTATAGCTAGGAAAAGGCCTGTCAGGATTTGTAGAATTAAGCAAATTCCGAGGAGAGAGCCAAAGTTTCATCATGTTGAGATGTTGGATGGTGTTGGTAGGTCGATGAATGAGTTGTTGATAACTTTTATTAGTGGGTGAGTTTTTCGAATGTTGGTCATTAGTGTTCCTATAGTTGAATTACAACGGTGGTTTTTCATGTCGCTGGTCATGGTTAGTTTCCATGTAGGAATAATGATAATATATATTGTATTTATTTTAAGTGTTATTTTTGTGATTAGTTTCGTAGGTTTTTCTTCGAAACCTTCGCCTATCTATGGAGGGCTCGTTTTAATTGTTAGTGGGGCTGTTGGTTGTGGGATTATCTTAAGTTTTGGAGGATCTTTTTTAGGTTTAATGGTTTTTTTAATTTATTTGGGAGGAATGCTGGTTGTTTTTGGTTATACGACAGCAATAGCTACCGAGCAGTATCCTGAAGTTTGGGTCTCTAATAAAGCTGTTTTAGGAGCGTTTATTTTAGGGTTGTTATCTGAATTATTGACTGCTTGTTATATTTTAAAGGATGATGAGGGTGAAGTAGTTTTTAAGTTCAATGGAATAGGTGATTGAGTGATTTATGATACAGGGGATTCAGGATTTTTTAGTGAGGAGGCCATAGGGATTGCTGCTTTATACAGTTATGGTACTTGGCTTGTCGTTGTTACTGGTTGATCACTTCTTATTGGAGTATTGGTAATTATAGAGGTTACTCGTGGGAATTAAGTATTAATATGGCTAGAATTAGTGTGATTATAAAAGAAAGAAAATATAGTTTAATTAGGCCTTTTTGGTTAGAAATAGTGGTTGAGAGATTTATTTGAAAATGAGAAATGGATTTTGGTAATACATTTTCTAGTCAGGTTAGGTCTAAAAGGGTTGATGCTGATTTTTGGCTTATTGTCAGGCTTATTATTGGTAATAGGCGATGAATGACAGTAGGGAAATATCCTAGTTGATTTGAGAATTTAAATGAGTTTGAAGGGTATTTAAATTTTAGGTTTTGTGTGATAGAGTTGAGTTCCAATGTTAAGATGAAACCTATAATAGTCACGGCGAGAGCTATTATTTTTAAGTAACAGGGTATAGTTATCTGGGGAGTAGAAGTGGGTGTGATGTTATAGGTAATTAAATATCCTGCAAAAATGCTTCCGAACAGAAGGCGTTTAATGGAATTAATTAGGAGTGGATTATTCTCATTAGTTGTGGTGGTAGGATTAAAGCGAGGTTGTCCTAGTAGAGTAAAGAATAAAATTCGAGTACTGTAGGCAGCTGTTATGGATGTAGCAATGAGAGTGATTAATAGGGCTCAGGCGTTGGTGTACGACGTATTAGCGGTTTCAATGATTAGGTCTTTGGAGTAAAATCCTGTAAGGAAAGGCATACCTGTGAGCGCAAGACTTCCAACAATTAGGGAAGTGGTGGTAAATGGTAGAAGTTTAAAGAGGCCGCCTATTTTTCGGATATCTTGCTCGTTGTTTAAACTATGGATGATTGATCCTGAGCACAGAAATAATATAGCTTTGAAAAATGCATGTGTGCAGATATGTAGAAAAGCTAAATAAGGTTGGTTAATGCCAATGGTTACAATTATAAGTCCTAGTTGGCTTGAAGTGGAAAAAGCAATAATCTTTTTGATATCATTTTGGGTAAGAGCGCATATTGCTGTGAATAGGGTTGTGATCGCTCCTAAACATAGGGTAATTGTTTGTACTGTTTTGTTAAGTTCTATTAATGGGTGGAATCGAATAAGAAGAAATACACCCGCAACTACCATTGTGCTTGAATGGAGTAGGGCTGAGACAGGAGTAGGTCCTTCTATGGCTGAGGGGAGTCATGGATGGAGGCCGAATTGGGCAGATTTTCCAGTGGCAGCTAATAGTAAGCCGATGAGGGGTAGAGTTAGGTTTTCATGGTTGATTATAAAGATTTGTTGAAGATCTCATGTATTTAAGTTAAATAGGAATCAGGCTATAGCTATAATGAAGCCTACGTCTCCAATACGGTTGTAGAGGATAGCTTGTAACGCAGCTGTATTTGCGTCTGCTCGTCCATATCATCATCCGATAAGTAGAAAAGATATGATACCTACCCCCTCTCAACCGATAAATAGTTGGAATATATTATTGGCAGTAACCAGAATTATTATAGTGATTAGGAATAAGAGTAAGTACTTAAAGAATCGGTTAATATAAGGATCTGAGTGTATGTATCATATGGAGAATTCTATAATAGACCATGTGACAAAGAGGGCTACTGGTATAAAAATTATTGAGAAGTAATCTAGTTTAAAGCTTAGTGATAGTTTTAGGGTTTGAATAGTTATTCAGTGTCAGTTGGAAATAATTATTTCTTGGCCTAGGAAAATAAATATTATAGCGGGGATTATGCTAATTGTGAAAGCATACGAGATAGTAGTTTTTACATATTGTGGAAAGAACTTACTTTTATAAATTGGAGTGCTGGTTATGATAATGGGTAGGGTTAGTATGAGGAGCATTGTTATGGTAAGGGGGGCGAATGGGTTAATTACTTTTATTTGGAGTTGCACCAATTTTTTGGTTCCTAAGACCAATGGATTACTACTATCCTTTAAAAGTTGAAAAAGCCATGCTTTTATGCATGGGTGCATGAGTTAGCAGTTCTTACATTCTTTTTCGGTAAATAAAAAGGTTTGAACTTTTGTTATTAGATTCACAGTCTAATGTTTTACTAAACTATATTTACAGTAGATAGGCCCTAAAATGATTTTAGGATTAAGAGATAATAGGAGTAGGGGTAGGAGGTGAAGGGTCATTAGAGCATTTTCTCGTGTGAAGGAGGGTTTGATATTTTTAATGTGGTAGGAGTACTTGCCACGTTGAGTAGTAGTAAGTATATAGAGGGAATATAAGGCGGCGATAATGATATTAATTCCTATTAGAATAATGGTGAAGTTGGATCATGAGAATGAAGCCATAATTACAAATAGTTCTCCAATTAGATTAATTGAAGGGGGTAGTGCTAGGTTGGTTAGGCTGGCTAGTAATCATCATATGGCTATAAGAGGTAGGAGGGTTTGTAATCCTCGTGCCAGAATTATAGTTCGGCTGTGGATGCGCTCATAATTGGAGTTAGCTAAGCAGAATATTATAGATGATGTGAGACCGTGAGCAATTATTAGGGCAGTTGCTCCTATATAGCTTCAGGGGGTTTGAATAAGAATGGCCACGATTACAAGTGCTATGTGGCTTACGGAGGAATATGCAATTAGAGCTTTTAGGTCTGTTTGGCGTAAGCAAATGGAACTTGTTATGATTATTCCTCATAAAGATAGTATTATGAAAGGGTAGGCCATGAGGTTAGTTAGGGGACTAAGTAGGATAGTAATTCGTATTATGCCATATCCTCCTAATTTTAGAAGGACCGCGGCAAGAACTATGGATCCGGCAATAGGGGCCTCTACATGGGCTTTTGGAAGTCATAGGTGAAGTCCATATAAGGGTATCTTTACTATAAATGCTATTATACAGGCTAGTCATAGGAGTGCATTAGACCAGGAATTTAGTAGGGGTTGGTATAAGTATTGGATCGCGAGAGAGTTTAGGGTACCCATATCATTTTGAATGTATAATAGTGCAATTAGAAGAGGTAAGGATCCTATTAGGGTGTAGAATAGGAAGTAAAGGCCCGCGTTAAGTCGCTCTGCTTGGCTACCTCATCGGGTGATGATGATTAAAGTGGGCACAAGTGTTGCTTCAAATAAGATATAAAATATAATTAGTTCTGTGGCAGTAAATGTTATAATTAGAAATGCTTGAAGTATAATTAGTATTGTGATATAAAGTTTTTTTCGAGTGAAAGTCTCTTTTGATAGATGAAATTGGCTAGCTATTAGTATTAGGGGAAGTAGTCATGTTGTAAGCGTTAATAAAGGTGCTGATAAGGAGTCAGTAAAAGACAATAGTGAAAAATTCAAGCTATTATCTGCAAGTTGATTTAGATATGATAGGCTAATAAGGCTAATTAGTAAGCTGTAGGCTGTCGTGTTAATTCAGATTAAATTAGGTTTTGATATTCAGGTTAGAGGAATTAGTATAATAGTGGGAAAGATAATTTTTAGCATTGTAGTAGGTTTAAGTTTTGTACATAGTCAGTTCCATATGTATTGGATACTATAACTAATAGTGAGAGACCCAAGGCTGCTTCACAAGCTGCGAAGACTAATAAAATAATAGGGATTATACTAGCTAGTGTAAAGTGGTTACTTAAGATTGTGATTGTTAATATGACGAATAGAGATAGTATTATGCCTTCTAGGCAGAGCAAGGATGATATTAAGTGTGATCGGTATATAAGTAATCCTATAAAAGAGATAGCAAAAGCTAGAAAAATGTTAATGTATACTATGGACATTTGATAATTGTAAAATAAATTACAATTTAATGAGTCGAAATCATTTGTTTTAGTTTAAACTAATTATCATATTCTGTTCACTCTAGTCCTTTTTCGGTTCATTCATATGCTAGACTTACAGCTAGAAGGGAGATTAGTAATAGAGCTGTGGTAAGTATTGTAGTTAGATTAACTGTTTGTGTGGCTCAGGGTAGGGGTAGGAGTAGTGCAATTTCTAGGTCGAAGAGTAAAAATGTAATAGCGACTAGAAAAAATTTTATGGAAAAGGGTATACGTGCGGACCCCATAGGATCAAAGCCACATTCATAGGGACTCGTTTTTTCTGTATAAATATTTAGTTGGGGAAGTCAGAATGCAATAAGAACTAGTAGGGAGGTTAAAGTAATGTTGATGAAGAGGGTTATAATTAAGTTAATTATTTCTCTCTGGATTTGACCAGAACTAGTTAATTGGAGGTCAACTGTACTAATTGATACTAGAGAAATAGGATCCTCATCAATAAATGGAGACATACAAAAACAGTCATACTACATCTACGAAGTGTCAATATCAAGCAGCTGCTTCAAATCCGAAGTGGTGGTTAGATGTAAAGTGATAATTTAATTGGCGTAGAAAACACACGATTAGGAAAGTTGACCCAATAATTACATGAAGTCCATGGAATCCTGTGGCTATAAAGAAAGTAGAGCCATAAACCCCATCGGAGATTGTAAAAGATGTTTCGTAATATTCGGATACTTGTAGAAGTGTAAAGTAGACACCTAAGAGGATTGTAATTAGTAGGGCTTGGAGTATATGTTTACGGTTCCCCTCTATTAAACTATGGTGGGCTCAGGTGATTGATACTCCTGAGGCTAATAGGACGGAAGTGTTAAGTAGTGGGACTTCTAGGGGATTTAAGGGTGTAATGCCTGTGGGGGGTCAGCATCCTCCTAATTCAGGAGTTGGGGCTAGACTTGAGTGATAGAAAGCTCAAAAGAAACCTGCAAAAAAGAATACTTCCGACACGATGAATAGGATTATGCCATATCGTAGGCCTCCTTGTACGGTAGGGGTGTGGTGGCCTTGAAATGTGCTCTCTCGAATAATATCTCGTCATCATTGATATATGGTTAAGGTATTAGTAGTTAGGCCTAACGCTAGCAAAATTATAGAGTTAAAGTGGAATCATATGATTAATCCTGATGTTATAAGGAGAGCGGAGAGAGCCCCTGTAAGTGGCCATGGGCTTGGGTTAACTATATGGTATGCATGGGTTTGGTGGGTCATTAGGTATTGTCATGTAGATATAGGCTTACTAAGAGAGTAAATACGTAGGCTTGAATGAGGGCTACTGCAAATTCTAAAATAGTCAGTAAAACTAGAATAATAAAGGTAATTAAGGCTGTAACAGTACTAATATTTATTAGGACGAGGGTAGCCCCTCCGATCAGGTGGATTAACAGGTGGCCTGCAGTAATGTTGGCTGTTAGTCGTACAGCTAGGGCCATAGGTTGAATGAATAGGCTGATAGTTTCAATGATTACAAGTATAGGAATTAAGAAAATAGGTGTTCCTTGGGGTAGGAAATGAGCTAGAGATGCTTTAGTTTTATATCGGAATCCTGTAACTACTGTTCCTGCTCATAGAGGAATAGCTATACCTAGGTTTATAGATAGTTGTGTAGTTGGAGTGAATGAATGAGGTAGAAGGCCTAGTAGGTTGGTTGAGCCAATGAATAGAATTAAAGATATTAGTATTAGGGCTCAGCTTTGTCCTTCGTAGTTGTGAGTGGATAGTATTTGTTTTGATGTAAGCTTTAATAGTCACTGTTGGATTGAAATAAGTCGGTTATTGGTTAATCGGTTGGATGATGGAAAAAGAATGCTCGGGAGTATAATAATGAGAATCACAATAGGGAGTCCTATTAATGTTGGGGTAGTGAAAGAGGCAAATAAGTTTTCGTTCATTTTTTTTCTCAGGGTATGGAGGTTTTTAGTATTGGTGTTGGTTTAGGTTCAGGATTATTTGGAAAGCTAGATTTTAAGATTTTTAATTGGAATATGATGAAAAGGGTAAGTATTACGGATATAATTGTGATGAATCATGTTGAAGTATCTAATTGTGGCATTTCATTAAGGAGAGGTCTAAATACTCTCAAATTTTAACTTAAAAGGTTAACGCTATATAGCTTCTTAATGATTTTATAGCAATGAGGCAGATCATTTTTCAAAGTGGGATAGTGGGACTAGTTCTAGGACGATAGGTATAAAGCTATGGTTTGACCCACAGATTTCTGAGCACTGACCATAATATAATCCAGGTCGCATAGCTATTAGGGTAGTTTGATTCAGGCGTCCTGGGATGGCATCGGTTTTTAAGCCTAGGGAGGGTACAGCTCATGAGTGTAGTACATCTTCGGATGAAATCCACATACGGATTGTTAACTCTATTGGTAGTACTACTCGGTTGTCTACTTCCAATAGTCGTAGTTCTCCAGGTTTGAGCTCTTGAGTGGGAATTATATAGGAGTCAAAGCTTAGGTCTTCATAATCTGTGTATTCATAACTTCAATATCACTGATGGCCTATGGTTTTTACAGTTAAGGAAGGGTTATTAATTTCATCCATTATATAAAGGATTCGTAAGGAAGGTAGGGCAATTAGAATAAGGATGATAGCTGGTAAAATAGTTCAGATAGTTTCAACTTCTTGTGCGTCCATTGTGCTAGTATGAGTCAACTTAGTAGTCAATATTAATGAGATAATATAAAGGACGAGGGAGCTGATTAGAAAAACAATTATTAGTGTATGGTCATGAAAGTGGAGGAGTTCTTCTATGATAGGAGAAGTTGCATCTTGAAGTCCTATTTGGAAAGGGTATGCCATGGAGACATAAAGGACTTTCACCTATAATTTGACTTTGACAAAGTCATGTAATTTTTACTAATATCTCTTTATTGAGAAAGGCATAGTGGCTATGGTATTGGCTTGAAACCAGTCTTGGAAGGTTCGATTCCTTCCTTTCTTATTTTGAAACTACATAAGTGGGTTCTTCGAATGTATGATAAGGAGGAGGGCATCCATGGAGTCATTCGATATTGGTTGAAGTTAATTCTACTGTTATTACTTCTCGTTTGGATGCGAAAGCCTCTCAGATTATAAAGATTATTAGCATTACTGCTGTAAGTGAGATGAAGGATCCCATGGATGAAACTGTATTTCATATAGTATAGGCATCTGGATAATCGGAATAACGTCGAGGTATCCCTGATAGTCCTAGGAAATGTTGAGGAAAGAATGTTATATTGACTCCTACAAATATGATTGTGAAATGAATTTTTGCTCAGACGTCATTAAGAGTATATCCTGAGAATAGTGGAAATCAGTGTACAAAACCTCCTATAATGGCAAAGACTGCTCCCATTGATAGTACATAGTGGAAATGAGCTACTACGTAATATGTATCGTGAAGAACAATGTCTAACGATGAGTTTGACAGAACAATGCCTGTTAAGCCACCTACTGTAAATAAGAAGATAAAACCTAGGGCTCATAATATAGCGGGCGATCATTTAATGTTACCTCCGTGTAAAGTAGCCAGTCAGCTGAACACTTTAACTCCTGTAGGAATTGCAATAATTATAGTGGCGGAAGTAAAGTATGCTCGTGTGTCAACATCCATGCCTACAGTAAATATATGGTGAGCTCATACAATAAAACCTAAGAACCCAATAGATATTATTGCTCATACTATCCCTATATATCCAAAAGGTTCTTTTTTTCCTGAATAGTATGTTACGATGTGTGAAATTATTCCAAAACCTGGAAGGATAAGGATATAAACTTCAGGGTGCCCAAAGAATCAGAATAAGTGCTGGTACAAGATGGGGTCTCCTCCTCCAGCAGGATCAAAGAAAGTTGTATTTAGATTACGATCTGTTAATAGCATGGTGATGCCAGCTGCTAGAACTGGAAGGGATAGAAGTAGTAAAACCGCTGTAATTAATACAGATCATACGAATAAGGGGATTTGATATTGTGACATTGCAGGGGGTTTTATATTAATAATAGTGGTGATAAAGTTGATAGCACCTAGAATAGATGAAACTCCTGCTAAGTGGAGAGAAAAGATTGTTAGATCTACGGATGCCCCTGCATGGGCTAGATTACCTGCTAAGGGAGGATATACTGTTCATCCGGTTCCTGCGCCTGCTTCTACTATAGAGGAGGCCAGAAGAAGAAGGAAAGAAGGAGGTAAAAGTCAGAAACTTATATTGTTTATTCGAGGAAATGCTATATCAGGGGCACCAATTATTAGTGGTACGAGTCAGTTCCCGAATCCTCCGATCATAATTGGCATTACTATAAAGAAAATTATTACGAATGCATGAGCAGTTACGATTACATTATAAATCTGATCATCTCCTAACAGGGTGCCGGGTTGACCTAGTTCAGCGCGGATTAACAGACTTAAGGCAGTTCCAACTATTCCAGCTCATGCACCAAATAAAAGATAAAGGGTGCCAATGTCTTTATGATTTGTGGAAAATAATCATCGGTTTATGAACATAGGTAAAATGGCTGATAAAAGCAATAGACTGTAAATCTAAGAATAGAGGATAAGTCCTCTTTTTACCAAGCTCTGTGGTGAAATTTCATATTGAATTGCAAATTCAGAGAAGCAGCTTCAATTCTGCCGGAGCTTCTCCCGCCTTTTTTTTCTAGGCGGCGGGAGAAGTAGATTGAAGCCAGTTGTTTAGGGTATTTAGCTGTTAACTAAATTTTCGTGGGTTGAAAGCCCATCAGTCTAGGAAGGGCTTAGCTTAATTAAAGTAATTGATTTGCATTCAATTGATGTAAGATATATTCTTGCAGTCCTTAAATTGGATCCAGGAGTTAAGCGGATGTCACTTACTTAGGGCTTTGAAGGCCCTTGGTCTGATTTAACCTAAACTTCTAATATAAGATTAGTATTATTGGGGTTATAGGTAGAAGTATGGTTGATATAATAATTAAGGGAGGTAGGAGGGTAATTTTTTTTGTATTCTCAAACTGTCATTTTATTTTTATGTTGTTTATTGAGGGAAATATAGTTAGTGCCGTAGTGTACGTTAACCGTATATAAAAGTATAGACTTAGTAAGGCTGCGATTGCCATAAATGTTGGGATGATAATTATATTATTTTTTGTGAGCTCTTGGATAATTATTCATTTAGGGATAAAGCCTGAAAGAGGAGGGAGGCCCCCGAGTGATAATATAAGTATTAGGATTAAGAGGGTGGTTAGTGGAAATTTATTTCATGAGTAAGATAAGGATAGAGTAGTTAGAGATGAGTTGTATATGAACAGTATAAAGGTTCCCAGAGTTATTATAATGTATATTACTAGGTTTAGATGTATAAGGGTGGGGTTATAAACTGTAATGGAGGTTATTCATCCTATATGGCCAATTGATGAATATGCTAGAATTTTTCGTAGTTGGGTTTGATTGAGACCCCCTCAGCCTGCTACTAATATAGATATGATGGCTATGGATATTAGGAGGTTTGGGTTGATAGATGGTGCTATTTGATATAAGACAGAGAGGGGTGCGATTTTTTGTCAGGTTAATAGGATCATACCTGATGAGAGAGAAATTCCTTGTGTTACTTCTGGAACTCAGAAGTGAAAGGGAGAGAGTCCAAGTTTTATTGTTAAAGCAATGGTTATTATGTTTGATGCCATTGGGTTAGGAGTATGTAGTATAGTTCATTGTCCTGAGTATAATAGGTTGATGATAATTCCTAGTATGAGGATTATAGATGCTGTGGCTTGGGTTAAAAAATATTTTGTGGATGCTTCCATAGCTCGTGGATTAAATTTTTTCATAAGGATTGGGATAATTGCTAGTATATTTATTTCAAATCCAATCCAAATTAGTAGTCAGTGAGAGCTGATTAAAACTATTATAGTGCCTGAGATCACGGTTGTTATAATAATGATAAAGATAGGAGGTTTTATTAGTACGGGAAGGGTATAAACCAACATTTTCGGGGTATGGGCCCGATAGCTTATTTAGCTGACCTTACTATAGGATTTGGTGTAATTGGGTAGCACGAAGATTTTTGAATTCTTGGGATTAGGTTCGATTCCTATAGTCCTAGAAATAAGAGGGTTTGCACCTCTATTATTTACTCTATCAAAGTAATTCTTTTATCAGACATATTTCTTATGATTGGGGGGGAATACCAGCTGTAATGATGGGTAAAGTCACGTGTCATATGCATAGGGCTAGTGTTAAAGGTAGAAAATTTTTTCATAATAAATGTATTAGTTGGTCGTAGCGAAAGCGAGGGTATGATGCTCGAATTCATAGAAAGGAGATAGTTAAGAATAATGTTTTGATTGTGAAGTTTACAGTGTATAGTTCTGGTATGCAGGGACTATGAAATGCACCAAAGAAGAGAGTGGTAGTAAGAATATTTATTATGATAATGTTGGCGTATTCTGCTAGGAAGAATAGGGCGAATGGGCCTGCTGCATATTCAACGTTAAATCCTGAGACTAATTCTGATTCTCCTTCCGTTAGGTCAAATGGGGCTCGGTTGGTTTCTGCTAGAGTCGAGATAAATCACATTATAGCTAATGGTCATGCGGGGAAAATAAGTCATAGGTGTTCTTGTGTGATGATTAGTGTGGATAAGGTAAAGGAGCCATTTATTATAAGTACTGATAGTAGAATGATAGCTAATGTAACTTCGTATGAAATTGTTTGAGCTACGGCTCGGAGAGCTCCGATTAGGGCATATTTTGAATTTGAAGCCCATCCAGATCATAGGATAGAGTAGACGGCTAGGCTTGATATTGCTAATATGAATAGGACTCCTAGATTCATGTTGATGAGGGGATATGGTATTGGTAAGGGGATTCACATGGTTAAGGCTAGTGTTAAAGCTAGGATGGGGGCTATGATAAATATGGTTATGGAAGATGTAAGTGGGCGGAGTGGTTCTTTAGTAAAGAGTTTTATGGCGTCTGCAATGGGTTGTAGGAGACCGCAGGGTCCTACAATATTAGGGCCTTTTCGTAGTTGTATATAGCCTAGTACTTTGCGTTCAACTAGTGTTAGGAAGGCTACTGCTAGTAGAATTGGAATAATAAGTGAGATGATATTAATTATAAACATAGTGTTAGGAAGAGGATTTGAACCTCTGATTATAAAAGTTTAAGTTTTATGCAATTACCGGGCTCTGCCACCCTAACAAACCCTATTTCTAGGGTTAAGTAGAGGTAGACTAATTAGATTAAGATTATATCATCTATTGGTCTAAAGGCGCTTCAGTAAAGTGGGCCTTGCTTTTCTTGTCCTTTCGTACTGGGAAAAGCAGTTTAATAGATAGAAACCGACCTGGATTGCTCCGGTCTGAACTCAGATCACGTAGGACTTTAATCGTTGAACAAACGAACCCTTAATAGCTGCTGCACCATTAGGATGTCCTGATCCAACATCGAGGTCGTAAACCCTATTGTTGATATGGACTCTTGAATAGGATTGCGCTGTTATCCCTAGGGTAACTTATTCCGTTGATCAAAAATTTTGGATCAATAAATGATAGAGCGTTTCGACTAGTAAGTCTAGAATTGTATCACTCGGAGGATGGTTTTTTCTCCGAGGTCACCCCAACCTAAATTGCTAATCCAGATATAGAGTTATGATATCCCTGGTTGGTTAAATATGGTCAATCTATATTGGGTCAGTTAATTGAAGCTCCATAGGGTCTTCTCGTCTTATTGTTTTATTCCCGCCTCTTCACGGGAAGGTCAATTTCACTGATTGGAAGTAAGAGACAGTTAAACCCTCGTGTGGCCATTCATACTAGTCCTTATTTAAAGAACAAGTGATTATGCTACCTTTGCACGGTCAGGATACCGCGGCCGTTTAACTGATGTCACCGGGCAGGCAGTGCCTCCAATACTGTGTATGCTGGAGGTGATGTTTTTGGTAAACAGGCGGGGTTTGTGTTTGCCGAGTTCCTTTTACTTCTTTTAATCTTTCCTTGGTTGCACTCCTGTGTTGGGCTAACAATTGGTTTGACGAGTGTTTAATGGGTGGTGTGTATTCGTCTTATTGTTAACTATCAGCGGTTATCCGTTTCTGTTATAAGCTTGTGCAAGGAGAAGTACTTTCTCGTTACTCATATTAACATTATTGCTTCTACAATTGTATAGACTAGCCCAGTAGCATATTAGGAGTTGATTTAATATTTTTGGTATTAAGAAGATTCGATTATTGAGCTTGAACGCTTTCTTAATTGATGGCTGCTTTTGGGCCTACTATGATTTTATTTGATTTTTACTCACTAAAAAAGGCTGTATCCTTCAATCTAAAAAGCTGTACCTTTTTAGATTATATCTTAAATTTACATTGAAATCTCTGGGGTGTTTGAGGTAAATTTAAAATCGAACTGAAATTCTATTCTGGGCAACCAGCTATCACCAGGCTCGTTAGGCTTTTCACCTCTACCTATAAATCTTCTCACTGTTTTGCGACACAGATGAGTTGATCCCGATAGATTGTTCATAGGTAGCTCGTCTGGTTTCGGGGGACTTAGCTTAAGTTCTCTTTGTTAAGTTTATTCTAGTTAATTCATTATGCAAAAGGTAAAAGGGTAAATCTTTGCTGTTTATTGCTTTAAAATATCTTTCATCTTTCCCTTGCGGTACTTTCTCTATTGCTCCGTATAAAATTTCTATCTCCTATACTTTATTGTGTAAGTGAATGTTTTGATTTATTAATTAGTAGTAGTTTGATTGGTTGTTTTTTGGGCTAGCTTTAGCTCAAAGTGGTCACGAGTATGTGAAATCTTCTGGGCGTAGGCCAGATGCTTTGATTAAGCTACGCTTTGGTTTATCCAAGCACACCTTCCAGTACGCTTACCTTGTTACGACTTGTCTCCTCTTGCGTTTAGTCTGTTGTGATTATATATTGGGTTTAAATCTTGACGTTTGAGGAGGGTGACGGGCGGTGTGTGCGTGCTTTATAGCCCAATTCAACTAAGCTCTCTATTCTTAATTTACTACTAAATCCACCTTTAGGTTTTAATTTCATAAAAATTTTCGTATAGTGTTCTTGTTTAGAAAATGTAGCCCATTTCTTTCCACTTCATGGGTTACACCTTGACCTAACTTTTTTATGCAGGAATCATTATGCTTACTTTGCTTCCTTTTGAGGGTTTGCTGAAGATGGCGGTATATAGACTGAAGTAGCTAGAAGTGGTAAGGTTTATCGGGGTTTATCGATTATAGAACAGGCTCCTCTAGAGGGGTGTAAAGCACCGCCAAGTCCTTTGAGTTTTAGGCTATTGCTAGTAGTTCTCTGGCGAATAGTTTTGTTATACTAAACTATTTATGTTTAGGGCTAAGCATAGTGGGGTATCTAATCCCAGTTTGGGCCTTAGCTGTCGTGTAATCAGAATTAATAAAGTTACTTTCGTAAGGTATTTTATGTTAACGGTAGCTTTTTACGGCCTGATTAAGTTTTAACTTTAATGTGAGTAGATTCTTTAACACGTTTTACGCCGGATGCCCGTTAGTTTGGGTTAATCGTATGGCCGCGGTGGCTGGCACGAAATTTACCAACCCTCTATTAATATAACTTAGTCAAACTTTCGTTTATAGCTTAATTTTTATCACTGCTGTATCCCGTGGGGGTGTGGCTAAGCAAGGTGTTGTGAGCTACTTATGTAAAGTGTGCTTGATACCTGCTCCTTTTAATCAACTAGTGATTTGGAGGGCATTTTCACTGGGGTGTAGATACTTGCATGTGTAATTTTATTAAGAACTAACGGGAAGGCTAGGACCAAACCTTTGGTGTTTATGGAGTTTTGTAACTCATCTAGGCATTTTCAGTGCCTTGCTTTATTTATTAAGCTACATTAAC